TCTCCCGATAGACAATCGGGAAACGGTAAGGATTAGATCAAATAGGAAATAGGGGTATGTGATAGATAGTGATCTATCTTGATTCCATATTTTTATGCCTTTCTTTTACTTATGAAGGGCAACAAAAGAAACAATAGGTTTTATTATCCTACATGTTCCATTAGTAACACTCCCTTGATACTTTCCAAGGGTGTCACTGCCACTTTTTATTTCGCTTGTACTTAATGTTTCCCGATTCTACTAGGGATCATATAAGAACTTGTTATAAGTGGATTTATTGGATTGGTTCATCAATAGTGTTGGGTCAGAATACCCCCTTTTTTTTGACTCTGCGCCATTGATTCCACTATTATTAGTGAGCAATAATGGAATAATTCCTTCATATTCATAGAGATAGGGGACATAATTCACATGGATATAGTAAGTCTCGCTTGGGCTGCTTTAATGGTAGTCTTTACATTTTCGCTTTCACTCGTAGTATGGGGAAGAAGTGGACTCTAAGGGTACTACTAATTGAGTTGAGGAATCAAACTGTATTAATTGTTTTATAGATCATTCTGTAAAGCGTTTTTAACTATTTTTTAACTATTTAATTTTCAATTTTATATTAATTAAATTAATATAAAATTGAAATCAAAATATCTTTATTTCGAAATTTCCATTGGATTCTGGTGGAGTAATGTATTATATGAATAATACTCTTTCAATCAAAGAGATATTTCAATGATTCCCATGTTCGTATTTCGAAAGTAAAAGGGATACGGATGATAGGAAATTTCTTCCAACCGAATTCTTCCTAAACTTTCTATTTCGATGAACCGGTTCTTACCAGAATTATATATGGACAATGAGGAACAACGGACCCCTTTTTATTTGTTTTATTTGTTTCTCTCTTTACTTTACTTTTACTGTTCAAAGAGAAAGTAGTTCTGTTATTAAGTGGATACGCACTTTCTATGGGAAACAACATAGACATAGTGATTGTCCAACGAGAGACTACGCATAATAAGATCTTGCCTTGGGCAAGTCACATATTGCGCACTTACCACTTTTTTTATTATTTTAGCAATTTGATTTATGCTTTATCGATTCGTTTCATATCATGGTTCAAGCGTTAAAAATAGGTGGGGTTTACTACTCCTTTTCGAAATCTGAAGAAGCGCCCATAGAATTCCTTGAATCATCTGTCAACGGCTCAATCACATATATGTAATTGATATCTACATATATGAATCTGAAGATACATATTTTCGATTTTTAGATTGATCTATATTAAGCCTCTATCTTTATACAGTACAACTTTATACACTACAATAACACTAATAAATAGTATGGTAGAAAGAAATATATGAATCTTTCTACCATACTATCGGATCTCATAGAATACTGCTGATTCTAGTCCGTTCATTTCATTTAAGACGCGAAATTAGAATCCTTTTTATTTTATTTCTTCAATCATTGATAAGAACAAAAGATTCAAGTTTCATTCAAATTAATCATTTTGACTTTGACTGATTGTTTTTACGTATATGATAAGTAAAAAAGCAGTAGGAACTAGAATGAACAGTGCAGTAGCAATAAATGCGAGAATATTTACTTCCATAATCCGTTTTTTTTTACTTCGCAATAACTCGGGATTTAATCCCATAGAGATGATAAATCTTTCGCCTGTAAATTCAATGGGATGAATTACATTTCGATGATATTGAATCGGATCAATATCATGAATAACAATATCTGAGCTATCAAATCGATTCATCGTCGAGAATTTAATAGTATAACATAGGAAGATCTTTTATCCATACCGAATCCAAAATTGGATTCCTGATCCAATCAAGAATTCCTTTATTTATCATTCTTTTCCATTCTTTCTTTTCTATAACCTACCGCCTTCCTTGTACAATCATCTGATGAAGTATCATCAGACCGCTTTTCCACTTCCATTGGTTACAAACCCAAACAAAACAAACAATAGAAGTGAAATGGAAAAAGGGACGGAGTTAAGTTCTAAACTCCGTTTTTTTAATGATCTAATTTTCTTGGAAGACAAAGAAGTGTGATAAAGATGAGTCCGGGTATAAAAAATCTAATATTCCATCAAATTAAATTCACTATTTTAGAGTTTGTTCTTTCTTCGATGGGACCCTTACCTTAGGAAGGAAAAAATCTTATTCATTCCTTTGCTAAGAGGGGCAGGATCCTTGTTTGATCTTTCTTTTATTAATATCTTCTTTCCTTTATTAATATCTTCTTTCCTTGGCTTGGATTAGGACTGGGACGCATATATCAAAAGTTCAGTGTGCAATTTGTTAGGTTACACACAATCGGAACCAGCAAAAGAGATACTGATAAAGTATTCTATCAGGGTAACTATGTTAAATTCATTTTGTAGCGTACAAGAAAGGGATTCCATTTGTGTATGTGTTCCCAGTAAACATAGGGTATTCTATACCATTACACGGATCGGGAGCAATCGAAAAAGTCCGACCCAGTGCGGTATCTCTTGGAATTCTGAATATGATGCTACCAATAATTACTAATCCACATATGCTTCTCTCCCATCAATCGGTACTAGTTGAAGGAATGGAAATTCCCGGATTTGTTTGATGAGAAATGCGAAAAGAAAAAAAAAAAAAAAAGAAATAAGGATCTCCGTTGGTAATGAAATTCTGCCCCTTGTCCCCATTTTCACAGAAAATGGAGAGATGAATTGAGTATTTATTGGATCCGTCGGGACTGACGGGGCTCGAACCCGCAGCTTCCGCCTTGACAGGGCGGTGCTCTGACCAATTGAACTACAATCCCAGGGAAGTGTATAGCATACATATTCTTATGATTTCATTCAAATCATTTCTCGCCGTGTTGTAACATAGACGCGAGTTATATATTGATATTCACATGGATACGCATTTTAGTGAGAGCGACATGGATTACTAGTAATCCTTTCGTTATTGCCCAATCGATTGATAATCAATCTTTCAATGAAAAAAAAACTCTTTTTTTTTTCTTTACTCTTACTCTTTTCCTTAGACTTTATACTTACAGATCCTGATATGAATCTAGATTATTAGCAAGATCGGGATTTGTGGGAACAAAACAAATAAAAAGAAATAGAGCAAATAAATAGAAGTAGGGATATATCAGAAAGTTTTATTTTTTTATTCCTCCGTATCGGGCATTTCTGGAAAACAAATGGGTTATATCATTTCATGGTGGATCGGCGAATTATTGGGCCGAGCTGGATTTGAACCAGCGTAGACATATTGTCAACGGATTTACAGTCCGTCCCCATTAACCGCTCGGGCATCGACCCAGGAAGAATCAATTCTAGGCTTAGTGATAATCCACGGTCAATTTCCTTTCGTAGTACCCTACCCCCAGGGGAAGTCGAATCCCCGCTGCCTCCTTGAAAGAGAGATGTCCTGAACCACTAGACGATGGGGGCATGCTTGCCCGACCGCCATCATACTACGCTCATAGTATGAACAGTTTTTTGAAATTGTCAATATAATGTAATGGTATGACTAGATCCGACGGATCTTTTCGTCTTGCATGATTCCATAGAATTTTTGATTCGTCATTTATAATTTATATATATTCATGAGTCATTCATTCTAATCGCCATTCTGTATATAAATATATTATTATTATTCTATAAATTGATATTACTATATTTTATATTAATTTAATTAAAATTAATATAATTAATTTATTAATAATTTAATTAATATAATTAATGAATATTAAATAATATTTAATTAATATAAAATAGGAAATATAATAAATAGAAAATATGAAATATAATAATAAATATAAAATATGAAATATAATAATAAATATATAAATCAAATTATAAATAATGATAAATTTCTATTTCTATATATAAATAGAAAATAATACGAAGGGTAGGATCCTTTAAGGGAATGATTTGTCCGCCAGAAAAAGGGTTAAACCCCATTTCTTCCACTTTCATTCATTGATTCACTCATTGTTAAAATGAGATATGCCTATCTCTATCTCACACTAAGCCAGGAAATTAACAAACGATAAATCTGGAAAGAGGGGATTATCGAAAATTGTTTTTTCTCTAAGAATTTGGGTCAGGGGACAAGTATAATCTATTCAGCACATGATTCGATGAAATGTCTTGGATCTATGTCGAGTTGGTGGGTACATGTATCAATCAAGTAAATTTCGTTCTGATAGGGGTCAATTCAATAAAAGAAAAGTAATTAGGGTCGGTCTTGAAAGAATTCATTGCATTGATATTTATCAAATCCAATATCAATAAACCATTCTTACCCTAGACTCGCCAGGTAAATCAAATTTCGCGTTCCTGGTCCTGAATGGACCACTAGCCACTATGAGTCTATTGCATGTACTTATGTATATAATATATGTATATAGATATATCTTATCCGCATAGTGACTCATTCAGGAATTGAATCAAACAGGCCCTTTTAACTCAGCGGTAGAGTAACGCCATGGTAAGGCGTAAGTCATCGGTTCAAATCCGATAAGGGGCTTTAGATTTTTTCATAAAACTCCAGTCTTAGTATTCATATTTGAGCGGAGAATAGAGATGTTGTTGATATTTGTAATAAAAAAAAGTAACCAACTGTATAATTTAATTATAATAAGGTATTATTATTTATTATAATGAGTTATAGTATAGTAATTATAGTTTTAAAGTTGAACGTTTGTTTATAATAATGAATAATTATAATGAATAATGAGAATAATGATAAGTCGTCTATTGAATTGCCAAATATTCCTATTTTCCATTATTTCAATCAAATCCATTCTAAAGATTAGAAATCAACAAAAGAAAAAGTAAGTGGACCTGACCCATCGAATCATTACTATATCCACTATTCTGATATTAAAATTCAATGGAGATGAAATTGGAACAGTAGGTCTTTTTTTATTTCATTTCTTTGGACTTCGCAAGAATTTGTCGATATTTCCGATTAAATCTTCTTGTTACTAGATGTTCCATA